ACAACATTTTTTTTATACATGCCCAAGTGATGGAAAACAAAGAATATCTTTTACATATCCGCCCAGTTTGTCAACGTTTTTTGAAATGATACAACAGAAGATGCTTTTGTGCACGACAGAAAAGCTATCCCCAGCAGAACTGTATAATCATTGGTTTTATACCAATGAACAAAAACGAAACAACCTCATCAACGAACTTATCAATCGAATTGAAGCTCTAGACAAGGGGTCTCTTGCTATGGATGTACTCGAAAAAAGAACTAGATTGTGCAATGATGAGACTGAACAAGAATGCTTACCTAAAATATATGATCCTCTTTTGAATGGACCCCATCGTGGAACAATCAAAGAATTGTATTCAGGTTCAAACATGAACGAGTATTTAATAAACTCGATAGAAGATTCTATCGAAACTCTTTGGATAAACAAACTTCATGATATCGCTCTTCCTACTGCCCTTACTACTGATTACCGAGAATTTGAAGAAAAAATAAAAAACACTTTTGATTTAAAATTGTAAATTTAAAATACAGTAAATTACTATAAAAATAAATACATAAAATAAGTAAAAGAAGAGATAAGAAGAGATTCGTCCTCCCCCTACATATTTAATAATTTCTGCTACAAATAAATTTAGAATAGCAACAGCATTCGTAATTCCATCAATTACTTGTTTATCAAAAAAATAACTTAGTTCTGCCAGCCCTCTTATACCTGTAGTTAAGGTTTTTGTATAAATAGCGTCTATGTAACCACGATTATATGACCAATTATATATAAAATTGAGTATTTTGTCCCAAATAATTCTCCTAGGACCCATTTGAACAGATAAATTTATTAAGTTCAAATTATTCAAATTGGAATAAGCAGGCCCATAGAAAAGAAACGCTATAAATATTCCGAAATATGCTATACTGACTGAAAAAATAGCATTTATCACAAATTCATCCCAATCAAAATCATAATTTGAATGTAAAAAGTTTATTGATGGAGTTAACCATCTGGATAATATATCTAAATGAATTATTCCTTGACCAAAAGGAATTCCTATGGATCCAACGAACAAAGTAACTAAGACCAATATAATAAGTGGTAATAACATATTATTGTCCGATTCATAAGGATATGTGGAAATTTTTTTATTGGAAAAATTTTTTATAGTAATAAGAGGCCCCATCATATTGGTTACTACATTACCAACAATAGGATATACTTTTTTCGAAAAAAAAGAAATTCTTTGATTATGATTCATTGTTGATAAAATCAAATTATTTTTTTTGACTTTTTGTCCTTTTTTTCCCCAGATAGATATTGAATGGAACACATTATTTTTTTTGCCGCTGTAATTTTTACAATTACTATTTAAATGACCTTCAAAAGTAAGTAAATACATCCGAAACATATAAAATGCAGTTAATCCTGCTGTGAAACAAGCTATTATTGCAAAAATGGGTGAATACAACCAACTATCATTAAGAATTTCATCTTTGGACCAAAAACAAGCAAGAGGTGGAATACCACAAAGAGAAAGCGTGCCTAAAAAAAATGAAATTTTTGTAATTGGGACATATTTTTTTAAACCACCCATAAGAACCATATTCTGGCTTTTATCTGGGGAATACCCAACAATAGTTTCCATTGAATGAATAATGGAGCCAGATCCTAAAAACAATAATGCTTTCGAATAGGCATGAGTGATCAAATGAAATAAAGCAGTTCGATAAGATCCCATACCTAAAGCTAACATAATATAGCCCAATTGCGACATTGTAGAATAGGCTAAACTTCTTTTAATGTCTCTTTGAGCAAGAGCTAAAGTAGCTCCTAATAGTATTGTTATTATACCTACCAAAGAAATTATATTCAGTATGTAAGGTATGACTGTAAAAAGAGGAAAAAGTCGAGCTACAAGAAAAATTCCTGCTGCTACCATAGTAGCAGCATGTATAAGAGCCGAAATAGGAGTAGGGCCTTCCATAGCATCAGGTAACCATACATGAAGAGGGAATTGCGCAGACTTGGCAACCGAACCTACAAATAATAGGGAAGCACACAAAGTAAGAAATAAGGAATTGTCCCCATTATTATCAATCAAATTATTGGCTATTTCAAACAAATCCCGAAATTCAAAACTCCCCGTTATCCAATAAAGACCTAAGATTCCTAAAAATAAAAAAAAATCCCCTACACGATTAGTTACAAACGCTTTTTGACAAGCAGTTGCGGCAAGGGGTCGTGTGAACCAAAAACCTATTAATAGATACGAACACATTCCAACTAATTCCCAAAAAATATAAATTTGTATCAAATTTGAACTAGTAACTAATCCCAGCATCGAAGCGTTAAAAAAACTAATATAAGCAAAAAATGTCAAATAGCCTTGATCATGAGACATATAATTGTCACTATAAATAAGAACCATTATTCCAACAGTAGTTATTAATATTAACATAATGGAAGTAAGCGGATCTATTAAGTGGCCTAAATCTAAAGAAAAATCATTATTTAGGGTCCAAGACCATACATATTGGTAGGATGGACTGCCATTTATTTGCTGAATAGACAGATTGGCGGAAAAAATCATAACGATACTTAGTAATAAAACACTAAGAAAAGCCCATATACGACGAATATTTTTTGTTGCCGCCGGGAAAAGAAAAAGGCCTACCCCTATTGCTATAGGAACCGGAAGGGGGACGAAAGGTATGATCCACGCATATTGATACGTATATTCCATAAAAAATAAACCTTTTTTTATTGTTAAATTGTTTCCGATTCACCAACTCTTTTATATTTAGAACGGAGCAAAAAAAAATCAAGATATGAAAAGACTTTAATAGAAATGGAATTAATATAGAAATAGAATTAAGAATTCTGATGATTTCAAAATAGTAAAATAAAAACGATTAAGTCTGATAAAGTTATTCTTTTTTTTTTATTAAAGATTAAGATATATGAACATATAGAATATAATATTTTCAATCATTTCATTATTACAATAATTTAGTTTATATACATAAAACAAGTCCAAAAATTATGAAAAAAAAGTACTTTTTTCCGAGTATCCTATGATCCACCAATAACTCAACCCGATAAACAAAAAAACAAGGAGATTCTTTTCTTATTTTCGTTAATTGATTCGGAATTCAGAATTCGGAATCATTAATCAGTTGTGAACTAGTCCGTTGGGAAACTGAGTGAGTTGCTTATATTTCTTTCAATAAAGCAACTTAAACTTATACTTGTGATTAATTTTATTGATGTTCGTCGATTTGTTACTCATCACTTCAGTTTGCACAGAGCTGCAATAATAATAAAAATTTCTGGTTCAAATAACATATCGTTTAATAAATTTATTACTAATGGATACTTATTTTTTCTAATTTTAATTAGATTAGATATACTTTCTTGATCCTCGATCAATTACAATTAATAGAAAGAGTTTTACAGTCTAGTTTTCTTAAATTAGGTAAGGGTTCTTAAACTTTTTGATTTCTTTTTTGAAATTACATGAAATGCAACATGGCAAAAATAGACAATTGAAACTCTTTTTGATTCTTTTTTACCAATGGAAAGCAACTCGATTTCTATAGCCATGAATACCATGTATATATATAAATATCTTCATTCGAATATAGTTATATATATATAATACTAGTCAGTATAAATAATTCTTTCTTCAAAATATTGTATGTAAATTTGAGTAATAAAAAAATTATATATTTTTTTGAACAATAAATGTCTTCCACATTTAACTATAAAATGAATAACCTCTGCATTTTGGAATGGCGGTTCAAAAAAAGCGTATTTCTATGTCCAAAAAGCATATTCGTAAAAATTTTTGGAAAAATAAAGTGTATTGGGCAGGAATAAAAGCTTTTTCTTTAGCAAAATCCCTTTCGACCGGGAATTCTAAAAGCTTTTTTGTACAACAAACAAGTAATATAATATATTATATAATAAAGACTTGGAAAAGTCTTGGAATAATCTTAATCGATATGAACCAACGAATTCGATAATTTATAAGATAAGAAATTACCATTAATATGGTAAACTTAATGAGATGCAATTTTCTATTGTCGTATGTTGTAGGATAACATTTTTGTGTCTACTAGACAAAGGCTCGAAAAATTAGGCACAATATATCATTTTTCTCTTTACAAAGTTTTCTCTTTCTCGTTAGTGGGTTTTTGTGGGATGGGGATTGTTATTTTCCCCATCGATTCACTTTTCACAAAAATGATATTTTTCTTTTAATTTTAAAAGGCTTATTGGGTTCTGGATGCCGAATATATATTCTATGTTTTAACTTAACTTTAACTATAGAATACATTAAGATACCTATCCATAAAGCACAATATCCATTCCATAATAAAAAATCGTTTTAGAAATATTGAAGACAAATTTTCACTGGTATATCTACAGCCTACTAATTGGTTTGACTAATACTTAATTAGTTTGATAAATAGTACCACGAATTATGGGTACAATTTAAATCCTAGCAATTGGCAATTTATAGTTAATCCAGTTTTCAACCTATCCAACAAACATTTTAAACCTCCTTACAATTCTAAAATTTTTAAAGAACTTAAACCACACGAAAAACCATTCAGTGCGGTTTTAAAACTAACAACAATAGCCCCACCTCACACTACAATTAAGTAAGGTAATGATTATTGAACGTTTAAATAGTAATTTAAAGGATATTTTGAATCTTTCGGCAAAATCAATATTGCATTGAATTTACTCCTCCAATCTCGACGATTAAAAATGAATGGGCTATTATGATTTCGAGCAAGCCGCTATGGTGAAATCGGTAGACACGCTGCTCTTAGGAAGCAGTGCTAGAGCATCTCGGTTCGAGTCCGAGTAGCGGCATATTTCTAAAAAAGAAATACTAGTAAAATAAATACTCTAATAATTCCTATAATGGATAGAATATAATTTCAGATCTCCATTCCATTCTTGGAGGATATCCTTTTTAGGATTTTTTATGATATTTTTTACTTTAGAACATATATTAACTCACATTTCCTTGTCGATTGTTTCAATCGTACTGACGATTTATTTGATTAACTTATTAGTCCACGAAATCGTAGGATTATATGATTCGTCGGAAAAAGGAATGGTAGCCGCTTTTTTATGTATAACAGGATTATTAGTTATTCGTTGGATTTATTCGGGGCATTTACCCTTAAGTAATTTATATGAATCATTAATGTTCCTTTCATGGAGTTTATCCATTATTCATATGCTTCCTTTTTTTAGAAAACAAAAAAATCTTCTAAGTGCAATAACTGCACCCAGTGCTATTTTGACTCAAGGATTTGCCACCTCAGGTCTTTTAACTGAAATGCATCAATCCACAATATTAGTACCTGCTCTACAATCACAGTGGTTAATGATGCACGTAAGTATGATGGTATTGAGCTATGCATCTCTTCTCTGCGGATCATTATTATCAGTAGCTCTTCTAGCCATTACATTTCGAAAAAATAAAAAAAAAAAATTCAAATGTAAAAACAACCATTTTAGGTTATTTTCATTTGGAAAAATTCAATACGTGAATGAAATAAGCCATGTTTTACAAAACAATTGTTTTATTTCGTTTAGAAATTATCACAGGCATCAATTAATTCAGCAATTGGATTGTTGGAGTTCTCGTGTCATTAGTCTCGGTTTTCTATTTTTAACCATAGGTATTCTTTCGGGAGCAGTATGGGCTAATGAAGCGTGGGGATCCTACTGGAATTGGGACCCAAAAGAAACTTGGGCATTTATTACTTGGACAATATTCGCAATTTATTTACATACTAGAACAAATGAAAATTTGCAAGGCTCAAATTCTGCAATTGTGGCTTCTATAGGATTTTTTATAATTTGGATATGCTATTTTGGAGTAAATCTATTAGGAATAGGGCTGCATAGTTATGGTTCATTCGCATTAACATTTAATTGAAAAAAAAAAAGCAGTTACGAATAGAATATCAAATACATAATAGGAATAGCATAAGCATAGATAACGAAAGTTTGTACGAGTTTTTGAAAATCATTTGAATCAAGTCAAATGATTTTCAAAAACTACAAAAATATTTGATTACAATTTTAGTTTATTTTATTAAGTTTTAGTTTATTCATTTTTTTAACTTTTTTATTATAAAATTATAAAATAAAAACTAACTATCTATAAAAATAATTAGATATAATAGTTTCTACCTTGTCAATTGATAGTGAGAGAACGAAATCCGGATAAATACCAATACCTATTACGGGTAGAAAAATACAGATTGAAAGAAATAGTTCTCGCGGCCCAGAATCTAAAAAATGAGAATTTTGAGAATTAAATTGCTTATATCCGTAAAACATCTGACGTAACATAGATAATGAATAAATAGGAGTTAATATCATTCCAATTGCCGTTACAAAAGTTATTAGTATTTTTGGCATTAAAAGAAATTTTTGGCTCATAATTAATCCAAAAAATACTACAAATTCTGCAACAAAACCACTCATTCCAGGCAATGCAAGAGAAGCCAGCGAAAAGCTACTGAACATTGTAAATATTTTTGGCATTGGGATAGTTATTCCCCCCATTTCATCGAGATAAACAAGACGTGTTCTATCGTAACTCGTTCCTGCCAAGAAAAAAAGTGCAGCACCGATAAATCCATGAGAGATCATTTGTAAAAGGGCCCCGTTGAGTCCTGTATCAGTTATGGAACTAATTCCTATAATTATGAAACCCATATGAGATACAGAGGAATAGGCAATTCTCTTTTTTAAATTACGCTGACCCGGAGATGCTGAAGCTGCATAGATTATTTGAATTGCACCTACTATCATCAACCAGGGAGAAAATATAGAATGAGCATGGGGTAATAATTCCATATTGATACGAACCAATCCATATGCTCCCATTTTTAATAAGATTCCAGCTAAAAGCATACATGTACTGTAATGGGCTTCCCCATGGGTATCTGGTAACCATGTATGTAGAGGTATAATCGGTAATTTGATAGCATAAGCAATAAGAAATCCAAAATAGAATAGTATTTCCAATGCCACAGGATACGGCTGATTGGCTGATGTTTCAAAATTTAATGTTGGTTCATTGGAACCATATAAACCCATACCTAGAACTCCCATTAAGAGAAAAATGGAACCCCCCGCGGTGTACAAAATAAACTTTGTAGCTGAGTACAAACGTTTCTTCCCTCCCCACATGGATAAAAGTAGGTAGACAGGAATTAATTCTAATTCCCACATGATAAAAAAAAGTAAAAGATCTCGAGAAGAAAATAATCCTATTTGGCCGCTGTACATTGCTAACATAAGGAAATGGAACAATTTTGAATCTCGAGTAACTGGCCAAGCCGCTAAAGTAGCTAAAGTAGTGATGAATCCCGTGAGTAAAATGGGTCCTATGGAAAGCCCATCAATTCCCAGTCTCCAATGAAAATCAAAAAAATTTATCCATTTATAATCTTGCTCCAATTGGATTAATGGATCATCCAATTGGAAATGATAACAGAATACATAGGCCATTAGAAGTAGTTCTAATAGGCATATACAAATAGTATACCACCTAATAACCTTATTTCCTCTATGAGGGAAAAAGAAAATGAAAGTACCCGCGAATATCGGCAAAACAACAATTATAGTTAACCAAGGAAAATCATTCGTGGTAAAAACAAGATACACTTACTTTGACTTTGACCCGAAAACCCGTACTCGAGAAAAGAAATATATATAATAATCAAACTAATAATTTTTTCTTTTCTCGAGTACGGGTTTTGTCGGTAAAGATAAAAAATGATGGATTCAAGTGGAATTTTCTCGAACGTATCAATAACCTAGACCCATGCTACGAGTTGTCTCGTGCCATAAATAAACCCGGACACTCAAAAAATCGGTTGGGCAAGCGGATTCACACCTTTTACAACCTACACAGTCTTCTGTTCTTGGAGCAGAAGCAATTTGTTTAGCTTTACACCCATCCCAGGGTATCATCTCTAATACATCTGTGGGGCAAGCTCGTACACATTGAGTACACCCTATACATGTATCATAAATCTTTACTGAATGTGACATTGGATCTATAATTTTTTTTTAACATCATAAAATTTCGATCTAGTAAAGTAGTAAATGAATTATATATTGTAGACACCAGATGAATCAATGATTTAGTAGATTTACCAGAATCAATCTACTTCTGGATCTGCTCATGAAAGAAGGCCAAGATACTTTGATTTATTACATTTTATCAAATAGCACTATATGCTGCACATACCCATTTTTTTATTGGCAGATACTCTATATTTTTTTTTATAAACCCTATTTATTCAACAAATTCGATTGATTAATACGAGTTGATTTTCTGTTACGATGAATTGATGAAACAATAGCTAATCCAATAGCTGCTTCAGCAGCTGCAATTGCTATAACAAAAATCGAGAAAATGTCTCCTTTTAATTGGCGACTATCAAATAAATCCGAAAATGTTACGAAATTTATATTAACTGCATTCAGTATAAGCTCAAGACACATAAGCGCTCGAACCATATTTCGACTTGTAATCAATCCATAGATACCGATGCATAATAAATAGGCACTCAAAACAAGTACATGTTCGAGCATCATTGAACAACTCCTCATCAATCTCGATTCATTTCAATATGAACAACAATTTAACCGATTCAATTGACTAAAATAGAATTCAAAAAGTACGCAAAAAGGTATTGGTAATAGAAAATAGATATAAATATAGAAAAATTCCGTTTTTTTTTTCCTTTTTTTTATACTTTATCTTTATATTTATATACATGAACAATAAAAAAAATATTTTAAAGAAGAAAAGAACAAGTCTATATTAATTTAATTAATATAATTTTATATTATTCAATTTCGAAATATTTAGTACTGACGAGCCATAGCAATTGCACCGATCAAGGCAACTAAAAGAATTATCGAAATAAGTTCAAATGGAAGAAAAAAATCTGTTGATAAATGAATCCCAATTTGTTGACCATTATTTATCAAGTCCTGCTCTATAATCTGGTTTGACCTTGTAGTCCAAATAATACCGTACCATGACGTATCTGGGATAGTAGTAATTAATGAAAAAAAAATACTTGTACAAACCAGTGAAGTGACTCCATCTCCAACAGTCCAAAGATAGAAATCTTTGTAATATTCTGAACCATTCATAAACATCACGGCAAATACAATTAATACATTTATTGCTCCCACATAAATAAGGAGCTGTGCAGCAGCTACAAAATGGGAGTTCGATGGAATATGGAATAAGGATGTACAAACAAGAACCAATCCCAACGAAAAGGCAGAAAAAATTGGATTGGTAAGTAATACCACTCCTAGACTTCCCACTATAAGACCCAATCCCAAAAAAACTAAAAGAAAATCATGTATTGGTCCAGGCAAATCCATTCTATGTAAAATAAAAGATAAATTAAGTAGAAATTTTTCATGACCTTATTGAACAAACAAAAAAAAAAGAAGAGGTTACCTATTTTTTGATACCCTTCTAATTGAATTAAATCAATATAGGGTCGTGTGTGGGTTGATGTAGATATGTTTATTTATTATATGAATGATTGAATACCATTTGTTTATCTGAAAGTTTCGTTCAAAATTGCATTTAAAAAATTTCTCGATTCAATTATTTAAATTATTTAGAGTATAGAATAATTATTCTATTTTCTTTTTTTTTATTTATATATTATAATCACAGATATGATATTTATATATATATACTGTATGTAATGTAGTATTTTAATATACAGAGAATAGATAAATATATTTTGATGAATATATGAAAATCATTACTCTCAACCCCTTTAGGATTTTTAGTTATTGTCTAAGCAAAATAAAATGAAGGAAGCTTCGCTACTTTCAATCAAAACGGAATCTTAGTAATTGGTAATTGTTCTTGAATCAAGTGGTTTAGCCGTGCCTTTTTTGATTTGAGTCGAATTCCTAA